TATCGTTGGAGTAGATACACCAATCACTTTAAATATAAGAAGTCGAGTAGGCGGATTGGTCCGAGTGGAGAAGAAAAAAAAAAGGATTGAATTAAAAATATTTTCTGGGGATATCCATTTTCCCGGAGAGATGGATAAGATATTCCGACACAGTGGTATCTTGATACCAACCGGAACGGTAAAAAAAAATTCTAAGGAATCAAAAAAAATTAAAAATTGGATCTATGTCCAATGGATCACAACTACCAAGAAAAAGTATTTTGTTTTGGTTCGACCCGTAATTCTATATGAAATAGCAGACAGTATCAATTTTGTAAAACTTTTCCCCCAAGATCTGTTCCAGGAAAGGGATAATCTGGAACTTAAAATTCTCAATTATATTCTTTATGGAAATGGAAAATCAATTCGGGGAATTTATGACACAAGCATTCAATTAGTTCGGACTTGTTTAGTCTTGAATTGGGATCAAGACAAAAAAAGTTCTTCTATCGAAGAGGCCCGCGCTTCTTTTGTTGAAGTAAGTACAAATGGTTTGATTGGAGATTTCCTAAGAATTGACTTAGTGAAATCCCATATTTCGTATATCAGAAAAAGGAATGATCCGTCCGGTTCAGGATTGATCTCGGATAATGAGTCAGATCGGACCAATATCAATCCATTTTTTTCTATTTATTCCAAGGCAAAAATTCAACAATCACTTAGCCAAAATCACGGAACTATTCGTATGTTGTTGAATAGAAATAAGGAATGTCGATCTTTGATAATTTTGTCATCATCTAATTGTTTTCAAATGGGACCATTCAACGATGTAAAATATCACAATGGGATAAAAGAAGGAATTCATAAAATTAAAAGAGATCTTCTAATTCCAATTAAGAATTTGTTAGGCCCTTTAGGAATAGCCCTTCAAGTTGCAAATTTTTATTCATTTTACCGTTTAATAACTCATAATCAGATCTCGATAACTAAAAATTTGCAACTTGACAAATTAAAGGAAACTTTTCAAGTATTTAAATATTATTTAATGGACGAAAACGAGAGAATTTATAAGCCCGATCTAAGCAGTAACATCATTTTAAATACATTCCATTTGAATTGGCATTTTCTCCATCATAATTATCATCATAATTATTGTGAAAAAACGTTTACAATAATTCGCCTTGGGCAATTTATTTGTGAAAATGTATGTATAGCTCAAACGAAAAATGGACCACACCTAAAACCGGGTCAAGTTCTAACTGTTCAAATTGATTCTGTAGTAATAAGATCGGCTAACCTTTATTTGGCGACTCCAGGAGCAACTGTTCATGGCCATTATGGAGAAATCCTTTATGAAGGAGATATATTAGTTACATTTATATATGAAAAATCGCGATCTGGTGATATAACACAAGGTCTTCCAAAAGTGGAACAGGTATTAGAAGTTCGTTCGATTGATTCAATATCGATGAACCTAGAAAAGAGAGTTGACGCTTGGAACGGGCGTCTAACAAGAATTCTCGGCATTCCCTGGGGATTCTTGATTGGTGCTGAGCTAACTATAGTGCAAAGTCGTATTTCTTTAGTTAATAAAATCCAAAAGGTTTATCGATCCCAGGGAGTGCACATCCATAATAGACATATAGAAATTATTGTGCGTCAAATAACATCAAAAGTCTTGGTTTCAGAAGATGGAATGTCTAATGTTTTTTCACCCGGCGAACTAATTGGATTGTTGCGAGCTGAACGAACGGGGCGTGCCTTGGAAGAGGCGATTTGTTACCGAGCTCTATTATTGGGAATAACAAAAACATCTCTGAATACTCAAAGTTTCATATCCGAAGCGAGTTTTCAAGAAACTGCTAGAGTTTTAGCAAAAGCCGCTCTCCGGGGTCGTATCGATTGGTTGAAAGGTCTGAAAGAGAACGTTGTTTTAGGGGGAATGATACCCGTTGGTACCGGATTCAAAAGAGTAATGCGCCGTTCAAGGCCAAGGCAACGTAACAAGATTACCTTGGAAACCAAAAAAAATAATGTATTCGAGGGAGAAATGGGAGATATTTTGTTCCACCACAGAGAATTTTTTGATTTTTTCATTTCAAAGAATTTATGCGATACATCAGAGCAATCATTTCTAGGATTTAATGATTCCTAAGAGCGGATTCATCCCCTTTAAACGCAGTCATTTGATTTGGTAATAAAAGATAATAAAGACAATAAAAATAATAAATAGAAAAAAAAAAAAATGAATGGCCTGATCATGTATCAACGGCCAATCTTCGGTAGAAGAGAAGGTTCCATCGGAACAATTATTTATTTCTATTTTAGGATACCCGGTCTCTTTTTTTTTTTCAAAAAAAAAAAGTGTGGGGCTAAATGACAAAAAGATATTGGAACATAACTTTGGAAGAGATGCTGGAAGCAGGAGTTCATTTTGGCCATGGTACTAGGAAATGGAATCCTAGAATGGCACCTTATATATCCGCAAAGCGTAAAGGTATTCATATTACAAATCTTACTAGAACTGCTCGTTTTTTATCAGAAGCTTGTGATTTAGTTTTTGATGCAGCAACTAGGGGAAAACAATTCTTAATTGTTGGTACAAAAAATAAAGCAGCTGATTCAGTAGCGCGGGCTGCAATAAAAGCTCGGTCTCATTATGTTAATAAAAAATGGCTCGGCGGTATGTTAACGAATTGGTCTACTATAGAAACGAGACTTCATAAGTTCAGGGACTTGAGAACGGAACAAAAGACGGGGAGACTCCACTGTCTTCCAAAAAGAGATGCCGCTATGTTGAAGAGACAATTATCTCACTTGGAAACATATCTGGGCGGCATTAAATATATGACGGGGTTACCCGATATTGTAATAATAGTTGATCAGCAAGAAGAATATACGGCTCTTCGAGAATGTATCACTTTGGGAATTCCAACGATTTGTTTAATCGATACAAATTGTGACCCGGATCTCGCAGATATTTCGATTCCAGCTAATGATGATGCTATAGCTTCAATCCGATTAATTCTTAACAAATTAGTATTTGCAATTTGTGAGGGTCGTTCTAGCTATATACGAAATTCTTGATTTATAATAAACTTATTTGGTTTTTGGTTGGGGGAATTCATAGATTTATGGAATCAGTTACTATACTATTACTAAATACTATTACTAATACTAAATCGCGCAAAAAAGAAAAAGATAAAAATAACCGGAAATATTATGTGATTAGTCGGTATTCAAAATATAAAATTTAAGTAGACAAGTCAAAAAGGGGATGGTTGAATCAAAATAATTCCTTTTCAAGTTCTATTTCTTTTAGAGGGCAGGGCAATATGAATGTTCTATTATGTTCCATCAACACATTAAAAAGATTATACGATATATCTGCTGTGGAAGTAGGTCAACATTTCTATTGGCAAATAGGGGGTTTCCAAGTGCATGCCCAAGTACTTATTACTTCTTGGGTTGTAATTGCTATCTTATTAGTTTCAGCCATTCTAGTTGTTCGAAATCCGCAAACCATTCCCACTTTCGGTCAGAATTTCTTTGAATATGTCCTTGAATTCATTCGAGACGTGAGCAAAACTCAGATTGGAGAAGAATATGGTCCGTGGGTTCCCTTTATTGGAACTATGTTTCTATTTATTTTTGTTTCTAATTGGTCAGGGGCTCTTTTGCCTTGGAAAATAATACAGTTACCCCATGGGGAGTTAGCTGCACCCACAAATGATATAAATACTACCGTTGCATTAGCTTTACTTACGTCAGTAGCATATTTCTATGCGGGTCTTTCAAAAAAAGGATTAGCTTATTTTGGTAAATACATCCAACCAACTCCAATCCTTTTACCGATTAACATCTTAGAAGATTTCACAAAACCCTTATCGCTTAGTTTTCGACTTTTCGGAAATATATTAGCTGATGAATTAGTAGTTGTTGTTCTTGTTTCTTTAGTACCTTTAGTAGTTCCTATACCTGTCATGTTCCTTGGATTATTTACAAGCGGTATTCAAGCTCTTATTTTTGCTACTTTAGCTGCGGCTTATATAGGTGAATCCATGGAAGGCCATCATTGACTAGTTTTCGAAATAATCTTTTTTTAGTTTAGCCCGTCGCACATACATTGCGGCTCAAGATAATCTACTCGGGGAACATAAATATATAAAATAGAAAGAAATTTTTAAAATAAAAAAAAGGTGTTATAAAAAAAAAAAAGAAAGATGGAATAAGGTATAAATAAAAAAAGTATACGATTTAGTGTAAAAATAAAAAAAAAATTACATTTAGCTCACTCAAATTCTGATATTTCTATTATTTCTATGCAATAATTCGGTCTAACAAATTGATTTAAATGGATTCTATCCATATGGGATAATAATCAATAAAAGGAAGAAAGGGCTTTCAAAAAAAAAAACAAAAAAAACGAGATTAAAAAAAAAATAGAGTAGGAGTGAGGGGGGTCGAACTAGGTGTATATAATCTAATCGCTATAAGACAACTCTTTCTTTTTTTGGAGGTTTCAAAGTCAAAGAATGATTCTCGAATCCGATTGAATCTAAGACACGAATAATTGGTTTACGATTTGGTTTACGATATGGAAGAAAGACATGTATATGTGATATTAGATATTAACTAGTTATATATGAACTAATTATAGATCTCAATTTGCCCTGCTACTGGAAATTGAGATAGGGATTCAAAAAACGAAGCCCTTCCGTTTCATCTGTATAATTGTGAATTGAATATTGAATGATTAAAGAAATTAAATCAAGAAAAAGAAGGAAGAATTCAAAGAATGGTTCGAAAATTTAAGTAAGATAAGAACAAAAGTTGTATGGATTCACAAAAACTACGTGGATAGAAACGAAAAAAGAAATATCGAAGTAGTTCGGATAGTTCAATAAATATTATTATTTCAATTCGGAATTCTTAATTACTTCGACTGGATAAATCTTAGTAATTGAATAATTAAGTCATAATTTGTTGGTTGATTGTATCATTAACTATTTCTTTTATTT